TAAATCAGACTTCTTTTTTTTTACAAATTGATAGGAATTCTCTTGTTGAGACCCTATAAATCACTTGAAACCTCAGATTCATATTAGAACCACGATGATTTATTCTCAAGCTAAACTAAAAGGTTCTCTGAGTAAGAATCCTTCGATTGATCACTTTTTGAAAAATAGATGCAATGACTTGATTCAGCAAAATCTATAGAAAGAGTTGTCTTTCGGTCAAAATCAAAATCTGAAGAAGTTTCATTCGTTTGATTTAGAAAATATCATTTCTAGTTAATATATTTCCATTTTTTTGATTGAGTGCGGTTACGAGGTCTAACTGAATAATAGGTATGAATCATAGTTCAATTTTTTCTTTTCTTGGTTTTATTTCGTGCTTCAGAGATTAGAATAAATGTCTGACGAGATAGAATTAATTATCTTGTTAGAGATAACAGACCTTTTCTATATATGATCCATAGGATCAATTATAACAAGTCACACACTCATTTTCCAAAAATACCGAAACAAAAAAAGTCCACGATCGAACTACCAAAATGTTTTATTTAGTTAGATAGAAATCAAAATTCTCAGATTAGTAGTAATTTTTACTTTATTGGAGATACCAAAATCTTATATTATAGTTCTTAAAAACCTAATTCCTAGGAATCCCATCCAATAAAACAGAAGAGTTATAAATTTCCAAAAGAATACATAAGAATACAGCAAATAGAGCCATTGCAACTCCCATAAGTGGTGTAGTACCCCAACCTGGAGCTACTTTACCATATTCTGAATTCAAGGGTTTCAATAAATTTCCTACAGGAGTTCGTTTTGGTCCAGATCTAGAACTATCTTCAAAAGTTTGCGTAGCCATAAATTCTATTTTATTAAATAAAAATTGGTTAAGACCTGTTGACTTTGTATACTATTCTGTTGTATTTCTAAATAAATGATCTTTATAGTAGATCCATTCTGGAAATTATTAAAAAATGGAAACAGGAACTCTAGTCGCGATCTTTATATCTGGTTTACTTGTAAGCTTTACTGGATACGCCTTATATACCGCTTTTGGGCAACCCTCTCAACAACTAAGAGATCCATTCGAAGAACATGGGGATTAATTGAAGTAATTGAAGTAATGAGTTTCCCTTATTGGTAGACTCATTACTTCAATTAAATTGTTTCAAGATTTATTTCATTTTTTTATTTTAGTTGGAACCTTAGGTGGTTCTCGAAAAAAGATAGCGAAAAAGATTATCCCTAAAGTCGAGACTAAAAGGAATGTATAAACCAATGCTTCCATAGATTCGATTGTGGTTTACAATTATAGCTTCCACACCTATTCATTTGAAATCTTTTAATAAAAAAAAGAAAAAGAATTAAAGAAAAGATGATGATTCAAATAAAGATTCCTTTTTCTTGTATCCCATAAAAAAAAAAAAGAGCAAAGAAATATACCACAATAATGCTGTATCAGACAATTTGTCTCTTTGTAGTTGGATCTCCAAGTTTTTGGAATGCTCCAAATTCCACTTGAGCATCCAAATCTGGATCAATACCAGCAAAAACATCTCTGAACAAGGTTCTAGCGCCATGCCAAATGTGTCCGAAAAAGAAGAGCAAGGCGAATGTAGCATGTCCAAAAGTAAACCAGCCCCTTGGACTACTACGAAAAACACCGTCAGATTTCAAAGTAGCTCGATCTAATTCAAAAATCTCACCTAATTGGGCACGTCGAGCATATTTTTTAACAGTAGCAGGATCTGAATAACTTACTCCATTAAGTTCACCACCATAGAACTCAACAGTTACACCTACTTGTTCAACACTATATTTAGATTCTGCCCTTCTAAAAGGAACATCGGCTCTAACAATCCCGTCTTCATCTACCAAAACTACCGGAAATGTTTCAAAAAAGGTAGGCATACGACGTACAAAAAGTTCTCGACCTTCTTTATCTTTAAAAAGGGGGTGTCCTAACCATCCAACCGCTATTCCATCTCCGTTATCCATTGAACCTGCTCTAAATAATCCCCCTTTTGCCGGATTATTACCAATGTAATCATAAAAAGCTAATTTCTCAGGAATTTTAGACCAAGCTTCCGATAAACTTAGATTTTCGGTTAGCCCAGCGCTAACTCTTCGAGATATTTCTTGTTGAAAGTATCCCTGATCCCATTGATAACGAGTAGGACCAAATAATTCGATTGGGGTAGTTGCTGAACCATACCACATAGTTCCTGCAACAACAAAAGCTGCAAAAAACACAGCAGCAATACTACTGGAAAGTACAGTTTCAATATTGCCCATACGTAATCCTTTGTATAGACGTTGAGGCGGACGAACACTCAGATGGAATAAGCCTGCTAATATACCTAAAGTGCCCGCAGCAATATGATGAGAAGCTATTCCTCCTGGAACAAAAGGATCAAAACCATCCACACCCCAAGCTGGATTGACAGTTTGTACTTTTCCAGTTAGTCCATAAGGATCCGACACCCATATTCCAGGACCATACAAACCTGTTACATGGAATGCGCCAAAGCCAAAACAAACTAGACCTGAGAGAAATAAATGAATTCCAAAAATCTTGGGCAAATCTAAGGAAGGTTTTCCTGTACGTTCATCACAAAATACTTCTAAGTCCCAATATACCCAATGCCAGATAGCTGCCAAGAAGCATAAACCAGAAAACACTATATGTGCCGCTGCAACACCTTCATAACTCCAAATACCTGGATTCGTTACAGTTCCTCCTGAAATATTCCAACCGCCCCACGAATTGGTTATTCCTAAACGAGTCATGAAAGGTATAACGAACATACCCTGTCTCCACATTGGATCAAGAACAGGATCAGAGGGATCAAAAACCGCTAATTCGTATAAAGCCATTGAGCCGGCCCAACCAGCAACTAGAGCTGTGTGCATTATATGAACAGAAAGCAATCGACCGGGATCATTCAATACGACAGTATGAACACGATACCAAGGTAAACCCATAGAAATACCCCTTTATCAAAGAGAAATAGAAACTTTATTTATTTTATCGCATTAAACTAAGAAGACTATATACTGTGTATATAAACTTTTTTTCAGTAGATTCTGTGGTTTATTTTTATTTCATCTTATTCAAAAGAATAAGTAAACAACTCTGTTCGTAAGAACAAAGAGAAGCAGATCTATTTTATACCCGATAAGTACCAATACGCAACGGGGAGATTGCATTATTGAAGAATAAATGGATACTTTTTGATCATTCCAATGATCAATTCCTTTGTTACAGTTTTTTTAAATTCATTCTGTCTTACTCTATCGAAAAACTATTCCATGTATCAAATAAAAGAAAAAGGAATGAAGACAAGAAATCATGGATTTTCACCTTTCTTTTTTCAAAAATATATGAGTATGAAATCTTGAATTCAATTTTATTGACTCTAGGAATACCAAAAGTGTTTTTTCGTGGTCTTTCAACCGACAAGACGATTTTTCTTAGCGAAAGACTTTACATAAAAAGAGTACTTTTTCTATGCTGAAATATAGAAGCTCCTTTCAGCGATAAGATTATAGCTCTCTTACTATTTCTGAATTCGAAAAATGATACTAATATTTATATAAACTCTCACGGTGGAAGAGCACTATAAGTAACGACCTTTTATGATACTATGGAATTTTTATTAGCTGATGTGTATACAATAGTTACGGGATTAGCTGCATCAGCGGCATCTTTTATTCTGGCCGCAGGAAGAATTACTAAAGAGGTAGCGCTAGGATGATGATTTACCAACTTTCTACTGGCTATTTTTGTGGAAGTCCAAGGGAAATGCAAGTGGAAGCAGAAGAAATGTTTAAACTTCGTAACACAATTGCTAAAATTTATGCACAAAAAACTGGTCAATCTAGAAATGTTATACAGAATGATCTGGAAGGAGATACTTTGATGTCCGCAACCAAAGCTCAAGATTATCTGTCGATCACATAGCAAATCAAAAAAGAAAATCCTGAGTGATTTGAGTTCTTTTTATCAATTATTTCTTTTGAGTATTTAATTCAATAGAAATAATTGATAAAAAAAAATTTGGTTAAGATCAATCTAAGCCAAACCATTTTATTCTGTATAGATATACATAGGATATGCCAACTATTAAACAACTTCTTAGAAACAGAAGACAGCAAAAAAAAAATGTTAAGAAATCTCCCGCTCTTAAAGGATGTCCTCAGCGTCGAGGAACATGTACTAGGGTGTATGTGCGACTCGTTCAGATCATGAGTTCGAACAGATGAGAGAATTTTTCCAGTATCAAGGACCAATGCTGATAAATAGGATAGTAACAAAAAGGTATATAATATACCTATTAATTCTATAGAATCTCAAATTTATGGTTTCCATTGGTAAAAATCCAATCATTCTCGATTTGAAAAAAGAATCAATTCTCCATTGGTAGCAAAAGGTTATCCATTAAGCGGAGGAAATAACATTACATTATAGGAAGGATGTTCAGAACGGACTCATAGGGTCAGCTACCTAGCCAACTTTTCTAATTAAATGCCGTCACTGTATGGATAACTCTTAGTGTGAAAAGGGCTATTACTTTCTAATTAATAGGTAGAGCCAAAGAATATGAACTATACAAGTTCATAAAATCCTTTGATTAAATGAAAAAAGAAGCTCCGGTGTATAGAGAGGACCTCACCGTTTGAGAGGTAACCATAGAAACGATGGAACCCACTATTTTTTTTTGAATAGAGAAATTGAAGAATGGGGAGAAGAGGAAGAATCGTGGTTGGGAAGGTTATAGTAGCAAAAGCCATTGGAATTGATATTTGATATATTGGAGTAATTCGTTTTGTTATTGATTGACCCTAGTCGGAAAAAAGAATAACTGAAAGAAAAGAAATCTAATCCGTTAGTTATTTTATTTAATAAGATTGAATTTATTTCAATGAGCAGAGTGAGACGCGGATATATAGCTCGAAGACGTCGAAAAAAAAATCGTTCCCTTGTATCAGGTTTTAGAGGAGCTCATTCAAGACATACTCGAATGATTATTCAACAGAAAATGAGAAGTTTATATTACTCTTATCGAGACAGAGGCAGGAAAAAGAGGTATTTTCGTCGTTTATGGATCACTAGAATAAATGCAGTAACTCGTGAAAACCAAATATTTGATAGTTATTGTAAGTTTATTCATAATCTGTATAAGAAACAATTTTTTCTAAATCGTAAGATACTTTCACAAATAGCTATATCAAATAAGATTGGTCTTTATAAGATTTCTGATAAAATCATTAAACCTAATAAGGTTTATGAAGAGATATTAAAATAATCTTTTAGTAATGATTAAAACAGGATTTCCCGGAGAATGAATTCCAGTAAGATATAGAAGAAAAAAATTTAGATAAAGATTAATAGTAACAATTACGAAAATCTTTCAATAAAAAAGATTGTTTTTTCCTTTTTTTATAACACAAGACTCCAATCTGATTTCTAAGTTTTTTCAAACAAAATGTTTTAGCTTGAGTTCCAATTTGGAGTTTTGAGTCAATTGGGAAGTAGGCTTATGGTATGGATTTCTCGTTTTATGACGAGTAGTTCTTTCTTTTTTTGATGAGTAGTTCCTGGTTTGCTTTTAGCACCAGGAATTCCAGGTTCAGTTTTAGGACCTGGAATTGCTCGTTCGGTTTTAGGACTAGGACTTGGAATTTTCTATTCAGTTTTAGGACCTGGAGTTCCTGATTCAGTTTTAGGACTTGGAATTGCTCGTTCGGGTCTAGGACTAGGACTTGGAGTTTTTGGTTCAGAAATCTTAGAATTATTTCTTGAATTGGTTTTCTTCCCCAACAATCTTGTTCAGGAAATTCCATCAAAATGGAATTGGAACATTTTTTCGTCTTTTGCATCTCGAAAATTTTTCAACTATCTCCTCTTTTATTTTATATAAAAAACATAAAAGAAGTCGTTTTTATAATCCCTACTACCCTGTGCAAGACGTCTTTCGTCGAAAGAAAGATTTTGAACAGAAAAATTTTGAAAAATGTCAACAACCCGATTTTTCAAATCTACAAACATTTGATAGGGTATAGTGTTTGGTTCATAGTCAGAGGCCCTCCTCCTATGAACTTTTTTCAAAACGTTCTCTAAATGAATATAACTTTCTAAATCAAATAGAAACTTTTTGATTTCCGCTAATACTTCCTCTTTTGTTTTTGACGACAGTGCAGCAATTTTTTCGATTTTTTCGAGTTTTTTAATTTCTTTTCTTCGCATTCTCTATTCTCCTCTGTTTTTTCTTTTTTTATATATCATAGCATAGACATCCCTACCTATGAGGGATACCCTATAAGCCTCTTAATTCAATCAAGAATAAAAACAATATAGATCAATGATCATCGCCTTACCAATGTTTCGTTTCAAAAAAACATTGGTGCGGAGACGGGATTTGAACCCGTGACTTCGAGGTTATGAGCCTCGTGAGCTACCAGACTGCTCTACTCCGCCACATATATCCCTAATTAGACATATATCCCTAATTCTTAAGATTTGAAAAAGGATGGCTTGCATTCTTCTAAGACCAAGTGACTCTTGCTATATATTCTAGCAAAATTGAATAAATGAGTCAATAGGAAATTTTTAAACATTTGCAAATGAATAGAAAAATAGTGATATAGAAAAATAGTGATTTTCTTTGACCAAGCGACTCTCGTTATATATTCTACCAAAATTGAATAAATCAGTCAATAGCAAATTTTCTAACATTTGCAAATGAGTAGGAAAATAGTGATTTTCATTGACCAAATGAAAATCACTATATATTCTGACAAAATTCAATAAATCAGTCAATAGCAAAAATTCAAAAAATTTCAAATGAGTAGGAAAATAGTAATTTTCTCAATTGAGAAAAAAATGTAATTGAAACTGTTACAGATACTGGTCCTTCTCTCCTAGTTAAATCTATTTTTTAATGTTTAGATTGAAAAATCCACCAATATTCGATTGCTAGCCGAATATATTGAAGTAAAATAAATACGGCTCGACGTGGGATATTTTTCATACGATATGTATTAAGAAAAGCATCGATCCATTTAATTATGGTTTCACATTTATACATGTAGTCTTTATGGAACTGGGGATATTTAGCCATTTTAATTCTTTCGCTTGTTTCCTCTTTATACAGTTCGTCTAGAAACGTTGTCAAAGTTTCTTTAGACATTCCAAATCTATAATCCTCTTCTCGATAATGTTCTCTTTTGAAATCATTACGAGAAGACAGAAAGTAATCTACTGTTAAGTTTATAGCATAAGTTTGTAACCACCAAGAAAGTTCATGAAGAACTTTTATAAAAGAAAGAAGGAAAATTCCTTCTATCTTATCAACAATTTTTTTTATCATTTGTTTTTGTTCCCCCCAAAGTATGTGTTAGTTATACTGCGAATATGTATAGTTTTACGTTTGTATTTGTCCTTTGCAAGGATATAAGGAGTTATCCTAGGATTCCATCTCTTTTTATTATTACCTAAATGAACTGTTGCTTCAATCATCTCTTCCAAATTGATGTTCCAATATCTTTTTGTCATTTTCTCCTTCTCTTTTCTAAAAAAGGAGGTGCCTTGAAATAACTAATTGTTCCGATGGAACCTTCTCCCGGTAATTCACCATTAATACATGCCAAAAACTCTATCTAAACAATTTCTAGTTAATCTATATATATATATAAGTTATCTAATTCTAATTAGTTTATCTATTAGAAAAAAGAAATAAACTTATGTCAATAGTCAAAAACTAGAAAATCACATTAGTCAAAATAGTTAATCTATATATAGATTATCTAATTCTAATTAGTTTTTCTATTAGAAAAAAGAAATAAACTTATGTCAATAGTTTGATTTTCAATCTTAAAAATCATCAAAATTGAAAATGAAAATGCTCAATATATAAATATAAGATATAAATATAAGACGCTTCTGAACCAGTTGTATAACATATATTTGTTAAGAGAGAAAGAAGGTAAAAAAGAAATCCAACGTTTTATATTCTTGGGGAAAGCGAGAGATTTTTTTTCAATGAAAATAAAGAATCTATAAAAAAAATCCATTCTCGAAGTCGAACCGTTGACCATTGCATTACAAATTGGATGCTCTAACCCATGAGCTAAACGGACTCGAAAACTATAGATAGAAATTCTTATGAAAAATATTAAATTAATTTGAATTGTAGTTTTATTCTTTGAAAGGTTAATATGGAACAGTTAAGATCTTTTTTTAGTTAAGAATCTTTCAAATAGATGACTATCCGGGACAGATAGACCGACCTTTCTAATTCTATCTTTCATCAATTCTAGAAGAAAGAAGACTTCTTCAAAAAATATTTTCTATTTCTATTCCGAAGCCCTCAGTACTGCTTTTTTAGCATGAGACTCAAAGGATAATTAAAGTCAAAGAAAAAAGAAAAAACCTTGATAGGATTTTCTGGTATCCCAAATTTTTTTTACGATTCAGAATTCTATTTGAATTTTTTCTCTTTTTACTAAGATACTTGAATCAAATCTACTAGTGTAAGAATATTTTGGAATGACTTGGATATCTTAAGTATCAGCATCCTTTTATTTTTATAGAATCCAAATCTAAGAAAAAAACTATCCTACTCCTACCTAAAAAGTGCTATCTACCATCATAGCAAGTAAAAAGTAGTAGTACAGATAACACTTCTTCTCAGAGATATTCAATCAATTTACGTAGTAAAAATTTATCTGATGCTGCAAATTCAAAAAATAATTGACTAATTAAAGTAACATCCGCTGCAGGGTAAACCATCCGTCTCTCAAGCTTCTCGGGCTGATTCTACTCTAATCCTTCCTATAGAAATAGACTTAGATAAAAATTCAGTTCCTTTTCTCCAAAATAATACTAGCCTTTTTCCCCGCGTTTTTGGATGGTAGAAAAAACTTTTTGAAGACAAAAGTCATCGGTTCAAATCCAAGGAAGGCCTTTTTTCCAATTTTATGTTTTGTTTTTCAAAGGAACTCTATTTTTTTTTTAAGAAAAAATGAGCCCTCATTAACTAGTCATAACATCCAAATACATACATAGTATGTTAACATTTTAACACATATAGATAAAAATGGAGATCCTATAGGATGGGATCAGAAATTTGATTGATCGTTTTTTATAATTAAGATATTATATGAAAGTAGAAATCCTTGTATTCTCATTCTCAAATGAGAATCGAGAAAAGAATTTAGGATTTGGGAAAACCAAAAGAAAAGGAAAAATTTTTCAATCTGTTTTTCTCATTTTTCTCTTATAATTAGAAAAATAATTCATAAAATTATCTAATCTACAAGAACGAAATTTTTTTATGCTTAATATCTTTAGTTTAATCTGTATCTGTCTTAATTCTATCCTTTATCCGAGTAGTTCTTTCTTCGCCAAATTGCCTGAAGCGTATGCGATTTTCAATCCAATTGTAGATGTTATGCCTGTTATACCTGTACTCTTTTTTCTCTTAGCTTTTGTTTGGCAAGCTGCTGTAAGTTTTCGATGAAATTTGAAATCCTTTAATAAATCAATTCGAAAAATGGATATTAAAAAGCGACTTATAATATAGTACCTTATATTATGGTTTAGTTATTTCTAGAATCGAAAATAATATGCAGTTAATCATTGCAGCAATAAATTGGAATCAGCTTTTTTTTCTGTCTGTTCTGATCTTCCAATGAGTGCAAACCTTTATATTTCTAAAATAACTAATTCTTAAATACGAGAAAAATTTTGAAAAAAAATTCTTTCTCTTAAACTTAAACAAGAAAACAAGGTTTTTTTTGGTAAGAAAAGGTAATTTATTCCCTTAAAAACAAAAAAAAGATCTTGGAGATTTTATAATGCTTACTCTCAAACTTTTTGTTTACACAGTAGTTATATTCTTTGTTTCCCTTTTTATCTTCGGATTTTTATCTAATGATCCAGGGCGTAATCCTGGGCGTGAGGAATAAAAGCAAAAGATTCTTAGTTTTTCTTTTTTTTTTTTATCATTAATTTTCTTATGATACAATAATATGAATCAAAATTTCTCTGAATCAAAGAATACTAAATCATAAGAGAGAGCGGAAAGAGAGGGATTCGAACCCTCGGTACAAATAATTTGTACAACGGATTAGCAATCCGCCGCTTTAGTCCACTCAGCCATCTCCCCAAATTTATTAAAAATTAATGATTTTTTCTGCGCTGTGATGTGATATATGAAATAAAGATTTAGAAAAATCCTTGTTTTTCTATTCTATTCTATTTCAATAGAAAGAGAAAGTACAATTTTATTAGGAAATCTACTTTTCTATATTATATTCTTGAATATATATTATTCAAATTCACATATACTAAAAAAAAAAAAATGATTTTGAATTAATCACTTTTTTCCAATGAATTAATAAAAAAGATAGAAAAGTATAAAACAAGATATAAAAGTATAAAAGATATAAAGAAACATATCGAAATATTTCGGATTTTCTTATCAAAACATTATAAGAAATTTCGAAATATTTCGATAATAACTTAAATGTTTTGATAATAACTTAAATTACTTCAAAAAAAATTTTTCTTCAATCTACTTAATTTTATTTTTTTTTTAGTTAATTTTTTTTACGGAATCTTATCTTAGCCTGATCTGGTTAAAAACTAATCAAGCTTTTCCTTCTCTAGTCTTAGTTCAAGGAATCCCTTATAGATCATAAGGATCCAATGTTTTTTTATATAAAAAACAAATAAAAAAAAAAAAAAAATGTTATATTAACAAAAATATTATTTATTGAAACAACAACAAGATAAATTATCATTTTCATATTCATATTTCTGTTTTATTCTCATATCTAGAAGTATGATTATTTTTATATAGGATTCTTTTTGGATTTTATATCCTTTTTTTTTCAAATCAAGGATGGATGATTCTTGATTAGTTAGTCAGGAATCAAAACATTTAATAACATAATAACATTTCATATATAAAAAACTAGTTTTTCATATTTTTAAAAACTATTTATTTTATATATGAAATATTTTCGAAATATTTTGAAAATATTTCGATCAAATTTAATAGAATTTTCTCGAATTAGAATTCATTTATTTATTACATAGATTTCCTTACTTTAACTTTATTTACGAGAATTTCTTTTAATTGAGATGAATTACTATATTATCAGATAAAATTTATCTATTTGCTAAATTAAGATCTATAATATGTTAGCAACATTAAAAAAAAACATATAAAATAAAAAACATATTATTTTTCATTTTTATAGTTGACCTTTCAAAAATCCTTTATACATATGGAATCAAAATCTTGAGTTTATTTATTTAATAATGATGATGACTTCTTTTCAAACAAGAAAAAAAACTAACAAAAAATCTAACTAGAGATTTTGAACTTATTATATTAGAAACTTATGTTTTTAATTGAATAATTTTTATGAAAAAAAGAAAATGAAACTTTATTTATTTTATTAATTTTTTTTATTTATTCTCTACGCGGATATGAAATACATGGCAAAATCAAAATTCTCAGAATTCGGATGCTATCTTTATCCTATCTCATATTTATTCGACAAATGATGTATTTATATACTATAATAAATATATAGCGGGTATAGTTTAGTGGTAAAAGTGTGATTCGTTCTATGTAAAATCTAACTTAAAAGTTAAGGGATCCTTCAGTTCTTTTCTGGGACCAAAAAATTTTCTTTCTGTTTATAAAAAAAGGTTTTATCCTTATCCTCTCAATAGGATTTTGTATTTGAGGAAATATATACATTATCACGATTTTTTTTTATTCAAAAAAAGCTATTTGAAATTGGATTTTCAAGAGATTATGGATATAAAGTCGTGAAGCATAATTTTGAATTGGATTGAAATGTATCCAGTTTCTATATAAAATATAAGTAAAGGATCTATGGATAAAGATGCAAAAGTTGATTTCCAATCGTAACTAGATCTTCGATTTTTTGATTCTTCAAAAATATTTTTTTGAAGCAAAATAGTTTAAAAATGATGGTTCTAATTTGCTAGAACCATGAAAATATTCTATATTCAGCTCGGTAGAAACGAAATCCTTTTCCTGAAGATCATACAAATAACAATAGAAAACGAAGTAACTAAACTAGAGAGATTTTATATAATTGATCTCTCTTCTTCAGAAGGATCATCTAAAAAGCAGATAATTTTAGATACATTCAGACAGAAAAGCTGACATAGATGTTATGGATCTGATATATTCTTGATAAGAATACATTAATCAATCTTCCATAAAGGAGCCGAATGAAACAAAAATCTCATGTTCGGTTTTGAATTAGAGACGTTCAAAATGATCAAGCAACGTCGACTATAACCCCTAGCCTTCCAAGCTAACGATGCGGGTTCGATTCCCGCTACCCGCTTTTTATTTCTTATATATGTATCCTAAGTTTTTATATACATCTTTTTTTTCTCTCAACGAAATTTTAAAAAATATAAAAAAAATTTTTGATTGATCTAAACAAAATCAAATTTGGTATGAAAAGCGTCCATTGTCTAACGGATAGGACAGAGGTCTTCTAAACCTTTGGTATAGGTTCAAATCCTATTGGACGCAATTTGTTTCATCTTCTTTAACACAAAATTTAGTTTTTTTTCACGGAATAGATCATAAATAAGGTATGTTAAGAATAATTACTTTGAAAAACCATTCCTGACATATTTATATCAAAATAACTTACTTACACTCATATGGATTAAACGAATCCATAATGCAACAATAATTCTCAAAATTCTATATCTTAGAATAAATTTTTTTTTATGAAAAAAAAAGTCTTTATCTATCTCTCTTTTTCTTTAACTATTCCTAAGTTATATAAAAATTCATTGAAGTTTTTTCAAGATTTATCTACCTTCACTCTTTCTTCCAGACATTTCGTGATTTGTCCTGTAAATCCTAAAGCGGAAATAGGAAAAGTTGGTATGCCCTCTAACTCCTTTACTAACTCTTCTATATTAAATCTAAACTTATTAATAAGTTTAATGGAAAAAAATTCATAAGCTCAGATACTTGAGCATAAAATTATTTTTGTATTTCAAAATAGTTTTCTTTTTTTTCTTTTATACCTATATTGTCTATTATAGATATATTCTTCAAATCTATTTTGTCTAAAAGATCTTTTGTTATTTTGACGTTAGCTTTTTTGAGATTTTTCAAAGTATTTAATGAAAATGCTAATCGGTTAATAGAAAATTTTTCAACAGAAAAACAAGAGGATATTAAAACCTCTACTTTGTAGTTTTTTGATAAAAACTTTGAGCACCAGTGATAGTAATCTCGGTCGAAATCGCATTTTAAATCGTAGCAAAAAAACCAAAAATCGTAGTTGAAATCTTTTATTTTTTCAACTAGAAATGATTCCAAAACTTTTCTAAACATTTGTTTATTAAGGTCTGTTTGTTTTTTTTATTTTGCTTATATTTATTTTACTTATTGCTTATATATATAAATATATATATATATATATATAAAATAGAAAATAAAATTTTTTGGTTTAGATCGATCTAAACCTTATGTTTTTTACTTTATGTTTAAAAATATGTTAAACTCGAGATATAATCCAATCGACCTATTGAATAATATAAATAAATGAAATCCACTCTTACATTATATTATAAGATAATATGAAATTATAAGATAATGTGAAATTGAATGGAGCTTTATCCATAATATGGTTACTTAAGAATGAATAAGATTTTCCAAATTTTGTAGCATAGCTATTATGAAATCAAAAGTCTGCAACAGAGTTTCCAAAAAAACTTGTTGTTGAGTCAATTAGTTTTGAACTAATTGAGTTCTAGTAAACTTGGTGCGGAAACGTTGAACCCGTGGAAGGTTCTTGGTGAGCTACCAGACCGCTGTATGTACTCCACGATGTATAAGGGAATTAAGGCAATAACTATTCCCTTATATGATATGGAGGGGTGGAAGGATTTGAACCTTCAAAAATCTTCTAGTGACACCCCCATTTCTATCGATTTTTTATTGAAAACTAATAACAAATGAATAGGAAAATAGTGGTTTTCCTATTTTTTTTTAACCTCATTCATTACTCACCCTTTAATGTACTACATTCAAAAAATTTCTACGTTCATACCAAAAAATCATTTGCTAATAAAAAAAAATTAAAAATTAGTGACTTTTTTTTATTAAAAAAAAGCAATTTTCACTTGGTAGGAAAATACAGATTTTATCTGCAAAAAAATCAAATTTTTCTAATCAAAATAGTTCTTTTTTTATTTTTCTTATAGCAATTTTTAGCAAAAAAAACAAATCATTCAAAAAGAATGACAGAGAGAAAAAAAAGAAAGACAAAATAAAAACACAAAGGAGTTGATTTTCAACAATCTACAATTCTATTTTTGATATTAGGTTTAATATATATTAAAATATATTAAAACAATCTTAGCTTGAAGAATAAATTAAATCAACCTTAGCTTGAGAATAAACCTTAGCTTCGATTCAAAATAAAGAAAAAAAATAGTCGCGATTATAATATATAGCTGTCTTACTTGTTAAGATTAACTTGTTAAGATTAACAAAAAGGATTAAAAATATTCTTTCAGTATTTTTTTTTAACTGAAATATTTTCAAAATATTCTCAATTATATAGAACCTATAGAGAAGAAAAAAAGTCTGCTATCGGAGTTGAACCAATGATCATCGCATTACAAATTCGATGCTCTAAGTTTTTAACTAAGTGGGCTCACATAAGAAATAAGAAAAAACTGTCGAAATTCAAAAAATCTCAGATCTGAATTATCAATTTAGGTATTCTATATGCAAGTTAAACCATCTAATTTATAACTTTTTAGTTTGAAAATAAAATCTCTTTTTCCAGAAAAAAAAGTAAATAGTTTATTCACTATGATATGTTTATAATATGTTTCAATATAATGAAATTCAATTGAAGATTCTATATCTATCTATATTAAAATCTATAGAAAAATATTTAAATTGGAAAAGATTCGTCTTAATAAAAGAATAAAATAAAAAAGAAAAGAAGAATATAAAAAGATACAATCTGAAATTCGATTAACTCAAGTTTTGAATTTCATTTGAAAAAAAGTGTAGAACTTTAGATTATTGAAAATCAATAATTAATTAATAAGATCATTTCTGAATAAACTAAAAAATAAATAAATAAATGGATGAGATATGAGAAATAGAAGAGAAATAGATAAAAATAAAAATTGCATCTTAGTCTCAAAAAAAGGAGAAAAAGGGGGGATGTGGCGAAAGAAAAGGGGATATGGCGAAATTGGTAGACGCTACGGACTTACATTGGATTGAGCCTTGGTATGGAAACTTGCTAAGTGTTAACTTCCAAATTCAGAGAAACCCTGGAATTAAAAAAGGGCAATCCTGAGCCAAATCATTATTTTGGAAAAATATTAATATTCCATATTCTAATATATTAGAATATTAAATAAAATTCTATAATAAATATAGAATTTTCTAAAAAAAAAGGATAGGTGCAGAGACTCGATGGAAGTTATTCTAACGAATAAAGTTTATTATGTTATATTGCTAGAATTTATCTCTCGAGATAAGAGAAAGGATAGCCGTCTATACCAAAGACGTACATATATATACTGATTAATCAAATGATTAATCATAATAACAATCATATAATATTTTTCATATGAATTAAAAAATTGCTATTGATTACGGAATAGCAAATTCATAAATTTTGATGAATTCAAAAAATTATGTCAAAAAATAATGAATCCTTTATGGTGAATTGATTCGAATATGAAGTTCAATGAAAAAAAAACTCAATTTTTAGTAATTAATTGAATATATTTATTGTATTCAATATACAGTTTTTTAGATTGAAAAATGATGATAAATCAAAGGAGAATAAAGAGAGAGTCCATTCTACATGTCAATATCGACAACAATGAAATTTATAGTAAGAGGAAAATCCGTCGATTTTTTAAATCATGAGGGTTCAAGTCCCTCTATCCCCAATAAAAAGCCCATTTGATTTCCAAAATTTTTCTTCTTTATTTTGATTTTGCTGAAAAAGTGAAAAAAAGTTTCACTAAACTTTCTAATTCATTCTCTTTTTTCATTTGGCAAATAGATCTGCGAAAAAATGCATTTTATGTAATATTTCTATATTTATCTATTAAAATAAAAGCATATGAAAAGAATCTTTGCATATGCAAAGATTCTCTATAATGAAATCATTACGAATTAATATCAATATCTTTTGACTATTCAATTTTTTTAAATAAATTTTTTGTTGGGCTCAATTATTTAATTGACGTAGATACAAGAACATAGGTAGGAGCGAGTATTCTACTCAGGTGATTCACAAGAAATTTGTGGGCATAGCCGGGATAGCTCAGTTGGGAGAGCAGAGGACTGAAAATCCTCGTGTCACCAGTTCAAATCTGGTTCCTGGTAAGACAAAAAAAGATTGAGTAAAAATTAATTCTATTATTTAGAAAATATAATTCTATAGAATTATATTCTATACAATTAGAATATATTCTAATGTTTTTGCATCTCTTTCTATATAAAGAGATAGAAACATCATTTTTGAAAGATAATAATATTTATTTTCGAAATTAAAAAAAAAACAACTCTTTAGTTTTAGATAAAGAGTTGGAAGATAAGAATAGGTAGAAAGAATGCTTTTTCAAATTTGATACCTTTTTATTTCTTAATTTAGTATTTCTTTATTTTTCGTTCTATTTATTCTGTTTCTTTCTTGTTTACCTTACTTTCTGAAGTGCAATTCTAAAATCTTCAGTTGATAGAAAATAAATGAATATTGTATTTCTTTCTCCTCCAAATGAAAAAATCTAAATACTTTTAACTTAGTATATAATGATTCGAATAAGAATCCAGCAGATATTTTGTTTATTTCATCTAAAATAGAATTTCAAAATATTTATTGACTTGAATAATGAAATTTGAAGTCGTGTCATATAAATGAACATTCGTTTTTTATCATTCAAAGGGAATCTTGCATTTCATAGAAATTTGGAGTAATATAGTCCTTACGCAAGGGCCAGCCTATCCAACTTTCAGGCATTAAGATACGTTTAAGACGTGGATGATTATCATAAGAGATTCCCAACATATCATAAGATTCACGTTCTTGAAAATCAGCACTTTTCCAAATCCATAAAACAGACGGAATTCTAGGATTATTCCTAGACACAAATACTTTTATACATATCTCTTCTGGATGATATATATCATATTGTATTCTTGTAAGATGATATACGCTACCTAAAAATCCCCCAGGTGCTACATCATAAACACACTGGGAGCGTAAATAATTATAACCATATACATATAAAATGACAGCAATGGAGTCCCAATCCTCGGCCTTTATTTGTAAGGTTTCTATTCCTCGAGAATCAAAGCCTAAAGATCTATGAACCAGTTCATGATTGACTAGCCAATCGGATAAAAAATTTTGCAAACGATCCTCCTCAATTCTATTGATCTCTCTCACATTTTTATGTATAAATAAGTATGTATAAATTAAGTATTTCACCAAAAAAATTGGAAAGTAAAAGGAAAGGTTAACTTGCTCTTTCTTAATTAATTCTGCAAAAAATAACCTTACCTAATTAATTAGTTCCTAAGAAGGTACTCAATATTTAGATATAAAAAATATTTTAGAATATTTTTATTTTTTATGAAGTAGATTGTGATTGATTTATCCATTCCTGATTGTAATTTCCAATATGAGTACTGTCTTGAACATGAAATTGATGATAAGTAGTAAAACATCGATTTTCTTCTTCAGATCTAATTCTATCTTCAACTATTTCGCGAGATATCTTTTTACGAAGTTTTGTTATAGCATCTATAATTGCCTCTGGTTTAGGCGGGCATCCTGGTAAATAAACATCTACAGGAATTAGCTTATCAACTCCCCGAACAGTACTATAAGAATCAGTACTGAACATTCCCCCTGTTATTGTACAAGCTCCCATAGCAATGACATATTTCGGTTCTGGCATTTGTTCATATAATCGTACTAAAGAAGGAGCCATTTTCATTGTTACAGTGCCAGCTGTTAAAATTAGGTCCGCTTGCCTAGGACTTGATCTTGGTACCAATCCATAACGATCAAAATCAAATCGCGAACCTATTAATGAAGCAAATTCAATGAAACAACAACTAGTACCATATAAAAGAGGCCATAAACTGGAAAGTCTTGACCAATTTGAAAGATCATTTGATGTAGTTGAAATAATTGAATTGGGGGTTGTTTGATCAAGTAACGAAAACTCAATCAAATTCAAAACCGTCTTAATATTTTGTTCTTGTTTTTTTTTTCGTTTTTCTGAATATTTAGTTAAGACCATTCTAATGCTCCTTTTCGCCATGCATAAACTGAACCACCAATTAAGATAAGCACGAAAATAAAAGCTTCGAGAAATAAAGATACACCTAATATATCGAAGCTCATTGCCCAGGGATAAAGAAAGACTGTTTCAACATCAAAAACAACAAAAACAAGAGCAAACATATAATAGCGAATTCGGAATTGTAACCAAGCATCTCCCACAGGTTCTATACCTGATTCATAACTAGAAAGCTTTTCTGGTCCTTCACGAACCGGGGCTAAAAGTGCTGAAATCAAAAATGCTAAGATAGGAAAAAGGCTTGATATTATGAGAAATGCCCATAAAATATCATATTCATGAAGCAGAAACATAAATGTACTCCTTCGTAAAAATGAAAATATGCTGAATTAATTAATTCGAATTAGCATGGTTAATTCATCCAGAACTTCTTCTCCTAAGTGAAACAAGAATATATTTTTCTCAAACAAACGAATTGACTTTGTGACATGTCTTGTTTAAAGATCCTATTTCATTCAAGGAATCCTGGTTTCATTTTGAATTTCCATTCTAGTTAGATATAATGTAAACATAAGATCTTTTTAGACAGACGAGAAAAATTTCTTTCATTTGGTTTCACCTTCTTTTTTTTTTAGTTCTATCTTTTATTCCAAAAGATAGAATAAATAAAAAAATATCTTAATTAAAAAATTACAAAAATTACATAGTAAAAGACTATTAAGAAGTAAAACATTATTAAGAATATAATAACTTATTAGAACTTAATACATTCCAATAAATAATTGGATTATTTAGGATATTAATCCTATCTTAAAATCTTTTAAGATATTAAAAGAGATAGTTCTCTGTTTCCTTTCATATCTTTATATTTCAAGAACTCTTTACATAAAACATAAAAAAAAAGTCTTGAAAAATGAAATGGATTAGGGCTATACGGACTCGAACCGTAGACCTTCTCGGTAAAACAGATCAAACTTAATTTATTATCGAAATGATTCGAACTGTTTCAAAGACCCAACATGCATTTTGTTGCATTGGGCTCTTTCATTAACTAAAAAAGAATCAGTTAATCCACCATATTTTTTCTTTATGGAAAAAATGGAAAATAAAAAGATGGTTCCGTGTGCTCTGATTCATTATAGGTATCCTGATCTAAGAGCAATACCAAAGTTTTTCAAAGAAGGGTTAGCTTGACTTAGGTCTGCCTGCGGCCTATTTCATTTCACCTAGGTGAAATGAAATTAAAAGAATCTCTATCGTTCCACTGCAAGTATGACACTTTATACACCTTAAAGTGTCATAGGACGAAAAGAGGTTTTTTGAGGTCCTTCCTTATACTCATTATGCCTAGCATTGAGTAGATTGGGTATTAACCCTATCAACTAGCAAATCAATGACGGGTTTTATTCGATTTTGTATCGAGAATGACATCAGAATCGTACAAAACCAAGTATTTGTCAGGCTATTGTTCTCCCTTATTTCCAATCTATGGAGTAAGACATTGATTTTTGAATAAGACTAATCATTTTCATTGCATAATAAGCTTCTTTGAAAAACATTGGCGCACGTGTAAACGAGGTGCTCTACCAACTGAGCTATAGCCCTTGTACGAAAAATCTTAACACAAAAAATATTTCTTGTCAAGCCTAATCCATATGATAAATCTATGATTTATTTCTTGCTAATAGAATAGATTGGTATTGCTTAGATAGAATATTCTATCTATAATTAGAAAAGTGTTAGAATTTTCTTTTTGGTTTTGAACTACCTACTTAACTCAGTGGTTAGAGTATTGCTTTCATACGGCGGGAGTCATTGGTTCAAATCCAATAGTAGGTAGAACTTATTAGATACTCTTGCATTGACCTTAGTATTTAATAAGTTTTAAATACTTCATTATTTTCTTCTTTGTATCTGATTCAAACTGTCTTTTTTCAATTCGAAGAAAACAGTATCAAAAAACACTTTTATGTATCTGACCTATTGAATAGTTAAAAAATAAAATGTTAAGAAATAACTTTGACAGCCTCTACTCGTGTCCTAGCTCGTCTAAGCGCTAGATTCGCTTCAATCACTTGTCTTTTATCCTTAGCTTTCCTCAAGTTAGCTTCAGCTATTTCAAGAGTTTCTTGAGCTTCTTGCGGATCAATGTCAGTACTTCTCTCTGCATCATTTCCTAAAATGATGATTTCATTATTGCCAATTCTGGCAAAACCACCCATTAGAGCCACCCTTAACCATTGGTCATTTAGACGTATTCTCAAAAGACCTATATCGACAGCTGTGGCAATAGGAGCGTGATTTGGTAATACACCAATTTGACCACTATTTGTAGATAAAATGATTTCTTTTACTTCTGAATCCAAAATAATTCGATTAGGAGTCAGTACACAAAGTTTTAAGGTCATTTCTTCAATTTGCTTTCTTAATTTATAGCTTTCGCGGTAGCTTCATCAATGTTACCCACCAAATAAAAAGCTTGCTCGGGCAAAGTGTCTAATTCTCCGGAAAGGATCAGTTGAAATCCCCTAATAGTTTCTGCAAGACCAACATATTTTCCTGGAGAACCAGTAAAGACTTCTGCCACGAAGAAGGGTTGTGATAAGAAACGCTCAATTTTTCGTGCTCTTGCTACAGTTAAACGATCCTCCTCAGATAATTCATCCAATCCTAGAATCGCTATAATGTCCTGAAGTTCTTTGTAACGTTGTGAAGTTTGCTTAACTTTTTGCGCAGTTTCATAATGTTCTTTGCCAACAATGTTTGGTTGTAACATAGTAGACGTTGAGTCTAGGGGACTCACTGCTGGATAAATACCTTTGGCAGCTAATGGTCTAGATAGTACGGTAGTAGCATCTAAATGTGCAAATGTTGTAGCAGGAGCAGGGTCAGTCAAGTCATCTGCAGGTACGTAAACTGCTTGGATTGAAGTTATAGCTCCCTTTTTGGTAGAAGTAATTCTTTCTTGCAAAGAACCCATTTCTGTACTAAGGGTGGGTTGATAACCAACTGCGGAAGGCATTCTACCTAATAAAGCAGATACCTCTGATCCTGCTTGGACAAAGCGAAAGATATTGTCGATGAATAAAAGCACATCTTGTTTATTAACATCTCGGAAATATTCTGCCATAGTTAGGGCAGTTAAACCAACTCTCATACGAGCTCCTGGGGGTTCATTCATTTGACCATAGACTAGAGCTACTTTTGATTCCGAAAGATTTTTTTCATTAATAACTCCGGATTCTTTCATTTCAATATAAAGATCATTTCCTTCACGAGTACGTTCCCCTACTCCACCAAATACGGATACACCTCCGTGAGCTTTAGCAATGTTGTTGATCAATTCCATGATGAGTACTGTTTTACCTACTCCAGCTCCCCCGAATAGTCCGATTTTTCCTCCACGGCGGTAAGGAGCTAAAAGATCTACTACTTTAATACCTGTTTCAAAGATTGATAATTTTGTATCTAATTCTATAAAAGCAGGCGCAGATCTATGAATAGGAGATATTGTACTAATATCCACAGGGCCTAAATTATCAATAGGTTCCCCAAGAACGTTGAAAATTCGTCCGAGGGTCGCTCCACCAACTGGAACACTTAGAGCAGCCCCTGTGTCAATCACTTCCATTCCTCTCGTTAAACCTTCTGTAGCACTCATAGCTACAGCTCTAACTATATTATTTCCTAATAATCGTTGCACCTCACAAGTAACATTAATCTGCTGACCAACCGTATCTCGACCCTTAACTACCAAAGCATTATAAATATAAGGCATTTTCCCCGGAGGAAAGACAATATCGAGTACTGGGCCAATAATTTGATCGATATGCCCTATATTTTGTGTAGAAACTACAGGACTAGAACTAGTAGGATTCATAATTAGAAAAAGATTCAATATTTTGCAATTTTTTTTTGCATAGTACCAAAGCAAAAACCCATGTTCGATAGCAAGCTGATCAATTTAATTCAATAAAAAAGAAAATAACATTTTTTTTAGTTTACGATCTAACTGATTGAATCTTATTAAATTCTTTACTCATTCAATTTCAATGAGTTCATTCTTAGGCTCAGTCAATCTTTTTTTTATTTTTTCATTCGTGGATGAATTTTGCTTATTTTCACATCTAGGATTTAGATATACAAAACATATCATTGTCAAGCGGAAAATCCGTATTGAAATATTCTGATTTTAAAAATATATTCTATAATATAGGAAAAATCCCATTAGAAATTTATCAATTTGCAAAACAAGAATAAGAATTGGATTCGCTTGCACTATAAATATGAAAGAACATATAATTAAGGATGTATTTGGTGCATCAAATACACTGAAAAGTACCTCCAATATAATGTCATGTTAGCATAACAATTAGAAATCTTAATTGATTTTTTTTTATGAAAGATTTTTACTATATTTAAAGTCCATCTCGAGTAGATCTTGTTCTTTTGAGAATTCTTAATTCATAAGTTGTAAAAAAGGGCTTATGTCACCACAAACAGAGACTAAAGCAAGTGTTGGGTTTAAAGCAGGGGTTAAAGATTACAAACTTACTTATTATACTCCTGAGTACGAAACCAAAGATACTGATATCTTGGCAGCGTTCCGAGTAACTCCTCAACCTGGAGTCCCCCCTGAAGAAGCAGGAGCTGCAGTAGCGGCAGAATCTTCTACTGGTACATGGACAACTGTTTGGACTGATGGACTTACCAGTCTTGATCGTTACAAAGGGCGATGCTATCATATCGAGCCTGTTGTTGGAGAAGAAAATCAATATATTGCCTATGTAGCTTATCCTTTAGACCTTTTCGAAGAAGGTTCTGTTACTAACATGTTTACTTCTATTGTAGGTAACGTTTTTGGTTTCAAAGCCTTACGAGCTCTACGCTTGGAAGACTTGCGAATTCCCCCTGCTTATTCAAAAACTTTTCAAGGCCCACCTCATGGTATCCAATCTGAAAGAGATAAGTTGAACAAGTATGGTCGTCCTCTATTAGGATGTACTATTAAACCAAAATTGGGATTATCCGCAAAGAATTACGGTAGAGCATGTTATGAATGTCTACGTGGTGGACTTGATTTTACCAAAGATGATGAAAACGTAAACTCACAACCATTTATGCGTTGGAGAGATCGTTTCTTGTTCTGTGCCGAAGCAATTTATAAATCACAGGCTGAAACAGGTGAAATCAAAGGGCACTACTTGAATGCTACTGCAGCTACATCTGAAGAAATGATCAAAAGAGCAGTATTTGCTAGAGAATTGGGAGTTCCTATCATAATGCATGACTACTTAACTGGGGGATTCACTGCAAATACTAGTTTGGCTTTTTATTGCCGTGATAATGGTCTACTTCTTCATATCCACCGCGCAATGCATGCAGTTATTGATAGACAGAAAAACCATGGTATGCATTTCCGTGTACTAGCTAAAGCATTACGTATGTCTGGTGGAGATCATATTCACGCTGGTACAGTAGTAGGTAAACTGGAAGGGGAACGTGAGATGACTTTAGGTTTTGTTGATTTATTACGTGATGATTATATTGAAAAAGATCGTAGTCGTGGTATCTTTTTCACTCAAGATTGGGTCTCTATGCCTGGTGTTATACCTGTGGCTTCTGGGGGTATCCATGTTTGGCATATGCCTGCTTTGACCGAAATCTTTGGAGATGATTCTGTACTTCAATTTGGTGGAGGAACCTTAGGACACCCTTGGGGAAATGCACCAGGTGCAGTAGCTAACAGGGTGGCTTTAGAAGCGTGCGTACAAGCTCGTAATGAAGGACGTGATCTTGCTCGTGAAGGTAATGAGATTATTCGAGCAGCAGCTAAATGGAGTCCTGAACTAGCCGCTGCTTGTGAAGTATGGAAAGCAATCAAATTTGAATTCGATCCGGTAGATAAACTAGATAAAACGAAATAGAAAGATCAAAAAAAGCGTACATAATTCAGTAAGTTCTACCAGAATTCAGTAAGTTTTATTAAATTGATTGCAATTCAACTCGGCCCAATCTTTTCCTAAAAAAAGGATTGAGCCGACTACGGATTTGATGAGAACATGTGCTATGGCTCGGTCAATCCTGTTTCCGATAGGAGGGGTTATGGGATGGCAGCTTTCCCTTTCCTTAGCTATCCATACTAAATAGTACGAAAAGAAGGACCGACTCCAAGTTGTTTAGGAGTAGTGGACAGTGGATTTGAGTTTCTCGACCCTATTAGTTAGTAGGCAGGGAAGGGATATAACTCAGCGGTAGAGTGTCACCTTGACGTGGTGGAAGTCATCAGTTCGAGCCTGATTATCCCTAACCTAAAGCCAATCTGAGTTATTCTATTTGGACTTAGTTTTTGGACTTAGTTTGCTAAAAGGGCCTTGACGAAAAAATAGATTTCATAATATTGAAGTAATAAAAAATAGGGAAATCGTAATACTAAAAAAAAAAAGAAAATCACTATTTTTCTATTCATTTGCAAATGTTCAAAAATTTCCTATTGACTCATTTATTCAATTTTGGTAGAATATATAGCGAGAGTCACTTGGTCTTAAAAGAATGCAAGCCATCCTATTGCTAATCTTAAGAATTAGGAATATATCTCTAATTAGAGATATTTATGGCGGAGTAGAGCAGTCTGGTAGCTCACGAGGCTCATAACCTCGAAGTCACGGGTTCAAATCCCGTCTCCGCACCAATGTTTTTTTGAAACGAAACATTGGTAAGGCGATGATCATCGATCTATATTGTTTTTATTCTTGATTGAATTAAGAGGCTTGTAGGGTATCTCTCATAGGGTAGGGATATCTATGCTATGATATATAAAAAAAGAAAAAACGGAGGAGAATAGAGAATGCGAAGAAAAGAAATTGAAAAAAAGAAAAAGAAAAAACGGAGGAGAATAGAGAATGCGAAGAAAAGAAATTGAAAAAAAAGAAAAAGAAAAAACGGAGGAGAATAGAGAATGCGAAGAAAAGAAATTGAAAAAAAAAAAGAAAGAGAAAACAGATTCTTACATTCACTATTTATTTCTTTCTGAAATTTTGAGAATTTTTTATATGGACTATTGACATAAGAATAAATAGAATCTATATTCTATAAGTAATGGGTGTCAGAGGATCATTCGAACCCTTAACTATTTCTCTAAATTGTTTAGATGGAGTTTTTTTCATGTATGAATGGTGAATTAGAAGGTTCTATCGGAACAATTAGTTATTTCAAGGCACCTCGTTTTTTAGAAAAGAAAAGGAGAAAATGACAAGAAGATATTGGAACATCAATTTGGAAGAGATGATTGAAGCAACAGTTCATTTAGGTAATAATATAGGTAATAATAAAAAGAGATGGAATCCTAGGATAACTCCTTATATCCTTGCAAAAGACAAATACAAACGTAAAACTATACATGTTCGCAGTATAACTAACACATATTCTGGGGGGAAAAAATGATCAGAAAATATTTTGATAAAATAGAAGGAATTTTCCTTCTTTCTTTTAGAAAAGTTTTTTATGAACTTTCTTGGTGGTTGCAAACTTATGCAGTAAAGTTGAAATTCTATTACTTTATGTCTTCTCGTTCTGATTTCAATCTCAAAAACAAGAACATTTTCGAGAAGAGGATTACACATTTGGGATGTCTAAAGAAAGTTTGACAACGTTTCTACAAGAACTTTGTCAAAAGGAAACAAAGGAAAAAATGGGAATGGGTAAATATCCCCAGTCCCATAAAGACTACATGTATGCATGTGAAACCATAAATACATGGATAAGTTCTTTTCTTTGGACATATCGTGGGAAAAATATCCCACGTCGAGCCGTATTTATTTTACTTCAGTATATTCGACTAGCAATCGAATATTGGTGGATTTTGAGTGGAGATCAAAATGAAAAAAAAATACCTTTTAACTAGAAGAGAAGGACCAGTATCTGTAATAGTTTCAATTACATTTTTTTTCTCAATTGATAGGAGAATGGGATATCTATCATTCAATTTTGCTCTATCCTATACAAGAGCAAGAACTTTTTGTTTTTGTATAGGATACATAAAAATTTTTTGGTATACTAAAAATAGGATATTCAAGTTGATGAATTGAAAAAAAAAAGAAAACAGATTCATTTCTTACACTAGTAGATTTGATTCAAGTATCTTGGCAAAAAGAGAAAAAATTCAAATAGAATTCTGAATCGTAAAAAAAATTTGAGATACCAGAAAATCCTATCAAGGTTTTTTCTTTTTTCTTTGACTTCAATTATCCTTTGAGTCTCATGCTAAAAAAGCAGTACTGAGGGCTTCGGAATAAAAATAGAAAATATTTTTTGAAGAAGTCTTCTTTCTTCTAGAATTGATGAAAAATAGAATTAGAAAGGTCGGTCTATCTGTCCCGGATAGTTATCTATGTGAAAGATTCTCAACTAAAAAAAGATCTTAACTGTTCCATACTAACCTTTCAAAGAATAAAACTATAATTCAAATTAATTTAATATTTTTCATAGGAATTTCTATCTATAGTTTTTGAGTCCGTTTAGCTCATGGGTTAGAGCATCCAATTTGTAATGCAATGGTCAACGGTTCGACTTCGAGAATGGATTTTTTTTATAGATTCTTTATTTTCATTGAAAAAAAATCTCTCGCTTTCCCCAAGAAAATAAAACGTTGGATTTCTTTTTTACCCTCTTTTTCTCTTAACAAATATATGTTATACAACTGGTTCAGAAGCGTCTTATATTTATATCTTATATTTATATATTGAGCATTTTTATTTTCAATTTTGATGATTTTCAAGATTGAAAATCAAACTATTGACATAAGTTTATTTATTTTTAATAATATATAAACTAATTAGAATTAGATAACTTATATAATTATATAACTTATATATAAGTTAGTTGTAACTAAAAGTTAGTTACAACTAAAAGTTAGTTGCAATTAATTTCTTTAATTGAAATTTGAAAAACTTCAAATTTTTATTTCTCGTCCGTCGTACCAAAAAATGTTGGTTGAATACTAGCAAAAACACTTCCAATCCAATTTATAGAATTGGATTGAGATTGAAGAATGAATAATAATATTATATTATTATTCAATAATAATAAAAATTTCTATTAGTTTCGAATAGAAAATCGATGGAAATGGGGCGTCGCCAAGCGGTAAGGCAACGGGTTTTGGTCCCGTTATTGCGAAGGTTCGAATCCTTCCGTCCCAGGTATCTATCTTTTATGAAACGAAAGATATGGATTACATTTCTTTCATATAAAGAAAAATAAAATATATTAAAGCAGAATTTAAATTCGAAAATGAAATTTATTCATTTATTCTAAGAACTTTTCTTTTATTTAAAAGAAATAAAAAAAATCTTAGTAAAATGCCATATTCTTTCTTTTTTCCAAACCAGAAAGAAATGTTTAATTCATCAAACATAATATGTTTGTACTGAAACTTCTTCAGTAAGAAATTAGTCTCTTAAATTTTATTTATTTGTTCGGAATTATTACATAACATGATGTCTCTTTTTTCAAAGAAAAACCTCTTTTTTCTTGTTTTGAAAACCTAACAAAGTTTCAAAACTTAAAAGAGTAAATAAAAAAGAAAAAGTATTTCAAAATAAAATAAATGAGTACACATTCTATCTGCAGACTAAAAAAAAGGCAATGAGTTTAGAATTTCGTCATCGATTTTTCAAATTCGAACCAGAGTTTGATAAAAAAATAGAGTCCAAAGAAATGGGAATTTTTTTTCTATTTTTTTGATCTGATATATTATTGAAATTTCATTTAATTAGAATTAAACTACTTGAAATTTTAACTACTTTCAATAAAATTGAAATATTTTCAATTTTTTATTTTATTAAGTTTCACTTGATAATATCATTATCAATCATTTAAAATAATGATTGAGTAAAAATTTTTCTAATTCATCTGCTTGCATTTTACTATTTTATTTATTCTCTTTTTCGAATTGGTCAAAAAAAATTCTTGAGCTTCTTTTAAAGAAATTTTGTATAAAAAAATATGTTCTTTTATTTCTATAAGATATATATTATGATATACATTGTTTTATTTCAGCAAAAATCTTTCTAATAACTAAAAAAGAACTTTCGATTAAGTGAAAACAATCTTTATCTATGATTTATTTTTAAATAAGAATAAAAAAAGTTATAGAGATTTAAATTTATAATCTCTACAAAAAAAAGAGCCAGTCTCAACTACTAATCTATATACAAAAAATCCAATTGATGATACTTTTTTTTTTTTAGTATTTTACTTTAGTCGATTTTGTATTATTTATCCTTTAATTCAGTTTTAATTTTGATTTTTCAAAATGAAACTCTCATAAAAAAAAAAAAGAAAAAGGAGGAATTTTTATGTCTCGTTATCGAGGACCTCGTTTCAAAAAAATACGCCGTCTGCGAGCTTTACCAGGACTAGTTCAAAGAAAGAAATATAGAAAATTGAAATTTAGACCTGTTGATGCTAAAATTCCTTTTAGGAAAAAAAAAAAGCCATATCGTATTCGTTTAGAAGAAAAACAGAAAATACGTTTTCATTATGGTTTGACAGAACGACAATTAGTTAGATATATACATATCGCTGGAAAAAGCAAAGGATCAACAGGTCAAGTGTTGTTACAACTACTTGAAATGCGTTTGGATAACATTGTTTTTCGTTTGGGTATGGCTTCGACCATTCCTGGAGCCAGACAATTGGTGAACCATAGACATATTTTAGTTAATGGTCATATAGTTGATATACCAAGTTATCGTTGCAAACCCAGAGATATTATTACTATAAAGGATAACAAAAAATCTTTTGATCTGATTCAAAAGTCTATTGCTTCATCTGCCCAAAATAAATTGCCAAAACATTTAACTATTTCAAAAAGCTATAAAGGACGAGTAAAAAAAATAATAGATAGGCCAGAAGTTGGTTTGCAAATAGATGAGTTCTTAGTTGTAGAATATTATTCTCGTCAGATTTGAATTCAAGCAAATAAGAGTTATTAGAATTTTTCCTTTTTTGCCGAATTCAAACTACAAAAATTGAATCCTGAATTTCTTTTTTCAAATTCATGTATCACAAATGAATTCACATCCATATCTATTAACATTTAATATAGACTTTTTCTTTTTTTTCCTCAATTTGTTCAATTGGGATGAGCATTAGTTATTATTTATAATATAATGCGAAAAAATCCTATTCTTTTTAAGAGTAGGAGGAAAAAAAGAACTTTTGTGGAACAAATAAAAAATATTATGTTCTACGTACGTACGTTTGGATCATCATAGTCAAATCATTCTGGATTATCTTATACGTCGAAATCGTATACGCCTAGTACGGGAAGATAGAGTGCTGATCGAAATCAGTTATTTTGATTCCAATTCAAATACTAGAATAAAAAAAACTATATCAAGCAGAGGAGGATCCCAACTATCCCGAATCATTGTTGGATACGGAAACTACAAATCCAAAAAGCAATGATCCCCTTTAATCATATGGATCAAGGGAACATATGATCAAGAAGTAATTTGTGCATAATGCATAAGAAGTAAACATGTCTAAATAAAAGCATATGTCAAAAATTCTCTAACTAATGACAATTAATTTGAATTGGATACAAGGAAAAAATTCAATAGGTAGAAGTTTTTAGTAGAGTCAATACTGTGATATCTAATAATTTATATCTACAATCTTTTATCTACAATTGGATTTGAACCAAAGACTACTACCGTATGAAAATCATATTCAAACCCCTGAATTATGTAGGTAATTTCAAACCAAAAACCGTAATCTCACTTATATTATAGGGTGAATAGCACATTCCTTAGTTATTTTTTTCTTGATTCTCGAAAAAAAGAAGTTTTTTTCAAATTATTTCTTTTTTGAAAAAAGTTCGTGAGGTTGAAAATGCGGATAGTATAGGAGAAATCCAAGGTTAAAAAAAAAAAAAAAGAATGACTCCAGAATCAAGACTAAAGAAACCTATCGAATCAAAAAAATTGAAATAATTCTAGACTAGAAAGGTAAAAAAATAAAGAAATTGAAATATATATGAATATGAAATTCAAATCGAGGCACCCATTCTATGACAGATCTTAATTTACCTTCTATTTTTGTACCTTTGATAGGACTTATATTTCCAGCATTTTCAATTATTTTTTTATTTTTTTATGTGCAAAAAAATAATATTTTATAAATCCTAGACTAGATTTACAGAGTATAGTAAAGTTTAAGGTGGGGGAATAGTTTTAATAAAGAATAAATAGGAAAGAAAACTCCCAATTACTCTACATTACGTAGAGTAGTTGGGAATTATCGAATAATGCTAATATCTAATCTATCTAATCAATTATTTATAAGTACTAATTTAAAATATTTATAAGTACTAATTTAAAATATTTATAAGTACTAATTTAAAAAAGTTCTAAGGGAATCAAGAAAAATAAAGTCAAAATTGGGTTATTTTCTCAATTTCAATCGAACGCAACTGGATTATAGTATGAATTGGCGATCAAAAGATATATGGATAGAATTTCTAAGGGGGTCTCGAAAAACAAGTAATTTTTTCTGGTCTTTTATCCTTTTTTTAGGGTCACTAGGATTCTTAGTAGTTGGAATTTCCAGTTATCTTAGTGTAAATATCATATCCATATTTCCATCTCAAAAAATACTTTTTTTTCCACAAGGAATCATAATGTCCTTCTACGGGATCGCAGGTCTATTCATGAGTTCCTATTTGTGGTGCACAATTTTTTGGAACGTAGGGAGTGGTTATGACCAATTTGATAGAAAAAAAGGAATTGTATGCATTTTTCGTTGGGGATTTCCTGGACTAAATCGTCGCATCTTTCTTCGCTTCCTTATGAAAGATATCCAATCAATCCGAATTGAGGATAAAGAGGGCTTTTATTCTCGTCGTGTACTTTATATGGAAATACGGGGCCAAGGGTCCATTCCCTTGACTCGTATAGATGATCATTTTTTGACGCCATGTGAGATTGAACAAAAAGCTGTCGAATTGGCCTATTTCTTGTGTGTACCAATTGAAGTATTTTGAAATGAATTGAACGAAGAATCAAAAACAGGAAGAAGAAAAGGAATTCGTGAATTTCATTTTGAATCCAATTCAAGCCTTTTCAAAATGTTCATTTGAACAAAACATATTACATTCTTCGATTTTCTTTTCCCTTGAATTCATAGCGAATAAAACATACATAGAATAAAACAAAAAAAGAAAAGGATATTTAAAAAGAAAAATGCTTATATGATAGATAAGAAATTACTATGAATGTTACTCTAATAAATTAGAGTAATCTATTCTAAATTAATAATAAATTAAGAAAAAAATTCATTTTTGGTATACTACTTTTTTTATATGCCAAATATATTTCGTATACCTATATGTGGGTTCCAACTCCATTCTGGTATACTAGAAAAAAGGAAGAAGTAATAATTTATTATTATTATAATTTAATAAATTAATATTTTTGAAGTAGAGATTTATATGAACATAAATGTTGTAATAAATCCTGTCGTTTTTTGAGATAGAAGAATTGCAATTTTATTTTTCTTAATTTTGGTTATACAGCACAGTGAAAGACTTCGAAACAGTAAAAAAAAAGAAAAAGAACCTTCATTCTATTTCTATACTCTGTCTAGATCTAAGAATCTAAGAACTATTTTAGTATACAAAGAAAATAAAAATAATAGATTCCATACCCTGCTTGTTAGAAAAGTCGTGTTTTATTCAATATATTATATAAAATAAATATTATTTAGAATCATTGGATAAAGGAGGTTTATTAACTATTTCATTTACAAATAAAAAAATGAAGAAAAAAAACACATTGTATTCTTTCCCATATTTTGCATCTATAGCATTTTTGCCCTGGTCAGTCTTTCTTTCATTTCAAAAATGTTTAGAACTTTGGATTAGTAATTGGTGGAATACGAGTCAATCCGAAACTCTCTTGAATTATATTCAAGAAAAACATCTTTTAGAAAGATTCATAGAATTAGAAGAGCTTTTTTTGTTAGAGAAAATTCTAAAAGAGTACTCGGAAACATGTATACAAAAACCCAGTATAGGAATACACAAGGAAACAATAGAATTAGTTAATACATACAATGAATATAATTTTCATCTCCTTTTGCATTTGTCAACAAATCTAATCTGTTTCAGTATTTTAAGTGGTTATTTTATTCTGGGTAATGAGGAACTTATCATTCTTAATTCATGGGGTCAGGAATTCTTCTATAACTTAAGTGACACAATAAAAGCTTTCTCAATTCTTTTAGTTACTGATTTAGGAATTGGATTTCATTCAACTCATGGTTGGGAACTCCTAATTGGTTCGGTCTACAAAGATTTTGGGTTGACAGATAAGGATCAAATTATATCTGGTCTTGTTTCTACTTTTCCAGTTATTCTAGATACAATTGTGAAATGTTGGATCTTCCATTATTTAAATCGTGTATCTCCTTCGCTTGTAGTAATTTATCATTCAATGAATGAATGAAAAATGAATTTCATCTTCTTATATTATATCAATTCAAGCAAAATCCTTTTTCTGATCATTTTTTAGTGACTTTTTTCTATTTTTACCTGTTCAGGGTATTAGTCCTATATTCTCAACAAACTATTTCAGTACTATGTCAGTACAACGACAACAGATTCTTTATAGGAAACTAGACTAGTTTTCTATCTAATTTATTGTATAATTTCTATAATAACTTATTGGACATGCAAAATAGAAATCCTTTTTATTGGATAAAAAAACAAATGACTCGATCCATTTATATTTATGTATTGATCATGATGTATGTACTAAGCCGAGTATCTATTTCAAATGCATATCCCATTTTTGCGCAACAGGCTTATGAAAATCCACGAGAAACAACTGGACGTATTGTATGTGCCAATTGTCATTTAGCTAATAAGCCCGTGGAGATTGAAGTTCCGCAAGCTGTGTTTCCTGATACTGTATTTGAAGCCATTGTTCGAATTCCTTATGATATGCAATTGAAACAAGTTCTTGCTAATGGTAAAAAAGGGGGTTTGAATGTGGGTGCTGTTCTTATTTTACCCGAAGGATTTGAGCTAGCTCCAACCGATCGTATTTCTCCTAAGTTGAAAGAAAAGATAGGAAATTTGTCTTTTCAGAGTTATCGTCCCAATAAAAAAAATATTCTTGTTATAGGTCCTGTTCCTGGTCAGAAATATAGTGAAATTGTCTTTCCCATTCTTTCTCCTGACCCTTCGACAAAGAAAGACATTCACTTTTTAAAATATCCTATATATGTAGGCGGAAACAGAGGAAGGGGTCAGATTTATCCTGATGGTAACAAGAGTAACAATACAGTCTATAATGCTACATCAACGGGTATAGTAAGCAAAATAGTACGTAAAGAGAAAGGTGGATATGAAATAACCATAGTTGATGCATTAGATGGACATCAATTGGTTGATGTTATACCTCCGGGTCCAGAACTTCTTGTTTCAGAGGGTGAATCTATCAAGCTTGATCAACCATTAACAAGCAATCCAAATGTAGGAGGTTTTGGTCAGGGAGATGCAGAAATAGTTCTTCAAGATCCATTACGCGTCCAAGGCCTTTTGTTCTTCTTCACATCTGTTATTTTGGCACAAGTGTTTCTGGTTCTGAAAAAGAAACAGTTTGAAAAAGTTCAATTGTATGAAATGAATTTCTAAGTCCATAAATTATTTAAAATCAAGTTAGTCGATTTCTTGCCAATCCATAAAATTTTGTATTATCCAAAAATCCTGTAAATCTTTTTGCTATCTTTTTTTAGAATTTCTATTGTTTTGCAGGACAGATTTTTCTCTCTTATTCAATATGCATATTGAGTAATACTCAATAAACATATAAAATAAAAAAAAAGCGGTGTGGTAAGGGTGGGAAAAATGAAAAAAAACAAATACTTTTAGGGGGATTACTTGTCTCTCTAATCTTCTATTTGATCGACACAAGAAAAAAGATTTTGCACTCTTTTCTTGTGTCGTCTTGTATTGAAATAAGAACTCTTTTTTCCCGGTTTAGTTTTATTAAACTTTTTAGTCTCGGTTCAGACAAAGTAGTGAATAAACAAAGACAAAAAGGATTTCTGTCGTGAAGGAATTGATTGACCAAATAATATTTATTCACTTATTCAATTAAGTTCAACTTCTAACTTAAAAAAAATGTTTGACTGTTTTAGTTCAAAGTTAGATTTTCTTTTTTTTGACAAATGTCCAAATCCTTATTTATGGTCGGATCAAAGTTTTTTTTATTCTAAACGTAGTTTCGATTAAGGTTCTAGTAGTTTACTAAAAATGATTGAAAGTCTCATTCACAGAAAGAAATTAAATTAATAGTTAATAGAATCTTTCTCATAAAATCGAAATATTTTCTTATTTCTTTCGTAAAAGTGAATATTTTGGGATGAAGAGTAAAGACTATGAATCAACTGATGAATTCAACTTAACAAACATGATTAAGAAACAAAAGAATAGAATGGTTTCAATTATCAGAATAAGACATCCTTGCAATTTTTGATCTATGGAATAGATCAAAGTCTACTTATAGGAATAAGGAATCAGCGGGTCCTTTCCACTCTAATCAAACAAAAGAGGGCA